ATATCCGCTATAAAGATAGAATAGAAGCGGGTAGCGGGAATCGAACCCGCATCGTTAGCTTGGAAGGCTAGGGGTTATAGTCGACGTTGATTCATCATTTTTAACGTCTCTAATTCAAAACCGAACGTGAAACTTTGGTTTCATTCGGCTCCTTTATGCAAGATAGAGAGAGATAGATAAATTTAACAAATGGAGAAGATGTGAACAAAATGAAATGAATTCTACCCATAACATCTATGTCAGCCTTTCGTTCTGAATGCATTCAAAACATCCCGCTTTTTAGATGATCCCTATAGAAGAGGAGGAAAAATTATAACCATTTTTTTTTCTACTTACTTCGTTCGCTATTTCTTTTCGATTTGAAAGAATCCTTAGGAAAAGCATTTTTTTCCACCGAGCTAAAATACATATCCTATGTCGATGTCTATAGTAAACTAAAGGAATCGTTTAATAGCTAGTTTGCTTCAATTTCTCATATACAAATAAAAAAATTGAAGATTTAGTTACGATTAGAAATAAACTTTCTATATCTTTATCCATGGATCCCTTACTCATACTCAAGAAATTGTGAGTATTGTGATCCAATTCAAAAAACTTATGTTTCGTAATTTCATAATTCCATTTTTTCAATTTCTAATTGATTCTTCTTGGATACAAATTACGATAATGTATATTCTTCCTCGAATCGTTCGTTGAGAGGGAAAGGATTAAATCCTTTTAAGAAATAAGTTTGTGATCGGAATATGAATCAAACGAGGGACCCCTTAACTATTAAGGGGTCAATAGAACGAATCACACTTTTACCACTAAACTATACCCGCTACAATGCGATTATTGTATATAAACGGATCTTTTGTCGAACAGGGGAATCAGTCGGAATCAAAAAAAGGATCATAATAAAAGAATCATGAAAATTATAGTTTTGACGTGTTTTCTTTCGTAAAGGGGACCTAATGAAATCAAGAAAAAAGGAGTCCTTTTTTTGTTTTGCTGAAGGTGTTTTGACAAATACATCTTGACAAAATTATTTTCGTCATAACATAAAAATAAAATGCCTTGTGAAAGAATCTCCATTCTTTTCTTTTTTTATTCGTATTTGCTTTTTTTTTACATTTTTAGGTACGGGTACTTTGCTGGAAAAAATAAAGAATAATAAGAAATGGCATTTTGATATTCTATCATTTTGCTTCTATCTCTATAGGAATAAAAAAGTTTTTCTTATGTTTGATCTTGTTTCAATAACAAGTATTTTTTCAGATCAAATAAATTTGATTCACGGGATTCCTGAGAACAAAAAAAAGCCCGGCTAGGTACCGATTTGGCCGGGCTGTAGAAAAAAAAAACACGACCCCTTCGAACAAACAAAAAGGGTATTTTTTTATTATTTATTAGAATTATATTCTATTTAATATTTATACATTTCTATTTATACAATATTTCTTATTCTATTTTATATATTTTATTTTATATATTTTATCTATTTTATATATTTATTTCTATTTTATCTATTTATAAAATATTTTGGATATCTTAAATAGAATTTTATATCCTAATATAGAATAAATAGAAAAACTATAAAAATAGAAGAAATAGAAAGAAAGGAGGAGCTTTTTCAATCTCTCTTTTTTGTTTGTATAATGGAACATAGGAATTCTATTTTTTCAATTTGGGAGAGATGGCTGAGTGGACTAAAGCGTCGGATTGCTAATCTGTTGTACGAAATTTTCGTACCGAGGGTTCGAATCCCTCTCTTTCCATTTCCGTCGATGATTTGGTTTTTTCTTTATCTCTTGAATTTATAGATTTTCTTTGTTTGTTTGATTTTTTTATTATTCAATATAAATAAATATGAAATTGATTAGTATTCAATATTATATTATTAAATATTATAATAATTATATTATTAAATATTCTATTATATTAATAGTTAAAGATGTAAAATAGATAAAATTCTAAGAAATATTTCAAAATCATGAAAGGAGAACAAAAAAATCTTCTTTTTTATTCTTCACGTCCCGGATTACGTCCCGGATCGTTAGATAGGAATCCGAAGATGAAAAGAGAAACAAAGAATATCACTACTGTGTAAACAAATAGTTTTAGAGTAAGCATTACACAATCTCCAAGATCAATTAAAAAAAAAAAAAGAGAGAATAGATTTTCCTATACTATACATTATGTTTCTTTTGACACTAAGAAATGATGTGGTTTCGAGAAATATAATAGAAAGGAATTTTCATAAATTTATTTGTAATAAGAGCCGAGTCCTTTATTATAAAAATTTTCATACCCACAATTAAATATTGGTGGGGGACTCAAATCGAATTTTTTTTCATTTTCAATGGAAAGGGGGGTAAGAATGATGAAATGAGATGGTCCAGCTTTTTCTTGGGTATAAAAAAATTTCAATATTTGAATTGAGGATTCATACTGTAAGACTTATCTGATCTTATCAATTGTTAGAATGTTAGAATTTTTTTTTTCGAATAAATTATGAATTTTTCTAAGAGTCTAAGATAGTATAAAAATTAAAGATCTTATCGAAAACTTACAGCAGCTTGCCAAACAAAAGCTAAGAGAAAAAAGAATAGAGGTATTACTGGCATAATATCTACAATTGGATTCAAAAAAGCGTAGGCTTCCGGTAATTTCGCGAATAAAAAACTACTTGAATAAAGGGCAGAGTTAATACAAATACAGACCAAACTAAAGATATTAAGCATAAGCATAGCAAACATTTTGTTCTTTAAGATAGAATATAAGAAATCATACTTTCATACAATATCTTAATTGCATTCTATGTAATGATCAAGAATTTCCGTTTAATTCTATATCTACACATATCAAAAGCCTCGCAACATTCTATCGATATAGATATTTCGATATTTGAACTGGAATTGACGAACAACCAATACTAATATTAGACTAATATTAGTGTTTATTAGTGTCGAATAGAAATTAGAAATGGGGCGTGGCCAAGCGGTAAGGCAACGGGTTTTGGTCCCGCTATTCGGAGGTTCGAATCCTTCCGTCCCAGAGCATATCCATGCATGATATATCTATATCTATATATATATATCTAGATATCATATGAGAGTACAAATATTCTATTAGAATAAAGATTGCCCTTTTTTGAGAAACTTTCGGTTTAACAATCTATAATCTATAATATTGGCTAAAGTGTGATTCTTTTTTCTTATTTTTAATGATCCGTCTCTAAATTGAGTTACTTTTAAGATGTATATTCAAAAAGAACTTATTTAAACTTATTTATTTCTATTCATGTTATTAAATAGAATATTTTATATGTTAAAAAAATAAAAAAATAAATAAATAGAAATTCCAGTCATACAAAAAAATATGGATTTAATTTGAATTTTTGATGAGACTTCTTTATTTTCTTTAGAAATTACCCATTCAGAAAACGTATAGATTTCTATGTATCGACTGAATCAACGACTATTCATGATTTCATAATTACATACTGGCTCCAAACCAGAGAAATGTTATGGTAAAACTTCGTTTGAAACGATGTGGTAGAAAGCAACGTGCGACTTGAAAGACATGATTCAATTAGCTGTGGATTCTTAATCCACTATTTTTATATTATATAGAAATTAGTATATAGAAATGAGGGTGCTCTTGGCTCGACATCGTTTGTTCTGTTCCATATCGAACTCGTTTTTTTGGGGGAGTTGATGATGTAAATAGTAATAGTACATGATGGAGCTCGAGTTGATTCATTTTTCAGGAGCAAGTATCTAGGGTTAGTGAAAATTAATAAATTCGAACAACTTCGTAAATATATTATCTATCTATATATATATAGAAATCGAAAATATATATAGAAATCGAAAGGATCCAATTCGAGCAAGTTTCAAAATAAAAATGAATTCAAGTAAAATTTGTTGGAATTGGTAAAACGATTTCGATCAAAAGTGTATCTGCGGGAATCCATTATCCATTTCTATGATTCTTTGATAGAAAGAAAAAATGGTATGTTGCTGCCATTTTTGAAACGATTAAAAATCCCCGAAGTAATGTCTAAACCCAACGATTCAAGGAAAATCTAAGGGATCCTGGAACAAGTAAATACCATTTTAAATTGTCTCAACAACTCTATCAGAATGAAGAATAAAAAAAAATAGATTCGATTCTAAAGAAGATAGACAAAAAACGGGATAGAGACCGCTCAATAAATGAAATACTTAAAGGTTTTGAGTTATTTGAGAGTTATCCAACTTGAGTTATGAGTTTGCAAATACGAGTGATTTTTTTTTTCGGGAAAGAAAAAGAATAAGAAAAAAAGTACTTATAAATTATAATCGAATTGATTTTTTGATTTTATGGATCTATTTGACATCCAAATTCATAATTATATTATATCCCATAGGCATCATCTAATTTTCTCGAGCCGTACGAGGAGAAAACTTCTTATACGTTTCTAGGGGGGGTGTATTGTTCATCTCCATACATCTATCCCAATGAGCCGTTTATCGAATTGTTGCAATTGATATTCGATCCCGACGAGAGGGAAGAGATCTTCGGAAAGTGGGTTTTTATGATCCGATAAAGAATCAAACCTATTTAAATATTCCTGTTATTCTCGATTTCCTTGAAAAGGGCGCTCAACCTACAGGAACTGTTCAGGATATTTCAAAAAGGGCGGGTGTTTTTATCGAACTTTGCCCTAATCAACAAACGAAATTCAATTAATGAAATAATAAACAAAAGAGGGTGTGGATAACTTGTATATATATTTATATAACCCTTTATCTCTCTTATCCCCCCGCTATCTATTCATACCTCATTTTTTTCATTTATTATTGCTATACTATAAGAATGCTGTTTTCTACAACCACAAAAATCGATTTTTTTTGATATAAATTAATAGAAAACGGATAGAAAAAAAAGAGCAAATCAATAAATCAGGTAATTGGGTTTATAAATACATTACTCTCAATGAGGTGGTTTTCATTGGAATTCTCTGAAGAAATAAAAACGGGGGTTAGGTTAATTGTTTAGTCCATATTTAGATTGTATTGATTCAATTATTAATTAATATTAATTGATTGAATAAATCGGATCTCTACCCCTTTTTCCTTCATTTTCGCATACACCCTTTTGGATCTATGTCGATTAGTTTTGTAGTGCCAATTCAACATAATTGTTTGTTTTTTATTTATTTATTTTTTATTTATTTTATTATTAGTTATTAGTATTATAATAGATTTTCGTATTCGAATTTTTTTATTCTAATTTACAAACGAACTTTGTTATTATTAACATTAATTAAATAAAATGGAATTTCAATTGGCATTTATGAAATTGTTAGTTACTATTTAAAAGTTTATAATTCTTTTGTTTTCTCCATTGTAGTTTTTTCTCTACATTAATATTAATATTGACAACAGTGTATCAAACAAATATAATCCGATCGTGAATAAACGGATTTTTTTATTTCCGTTCCATATCCATAGGATTTTTTTATTATACAATTCCATCTTTTTTTGATTGCTATTGTATCTACACATTCGATTTTATTAGTTTTTTTTTAATATTAGTTTCATTCGGGTTGCTAACTCAATGGTAGAGTACTCGGCTTTTAAGTGCGACTCGATTTTTTACACATTTTTATGAAGCAATGGCTTCGTTCATACCAGCGATAGAGTTTGTAAGACGACGACTGATCCAGAAAGGAATGAATGGAAAAAGTAGCATGTCGTATCAATGGAGAGTTCGAAGAAAATTTCATTCTTATTGGATCCGATCCAAACCTTTGTTTGAATTCTTGGTTCGGAACAAAAAATCAAAGTTGGGTTGAATTAATAAATGGATAGAGCCTGGCGGCTCCAATTATAGGGAAACAAAAAGCAACGAGCTTTCATTTTTTAATTTGAATGATTACCCGATCTAATTTGACGTTAAAAATAGATTAGTGCTTGATGTGGGAAAAGCTTTTCCTATGAAAATAAAATGGATTATTGATTTTTTTTATGAGTCCTAACTATTAACTATTCTCCATTATGGGGTGGCGCTAAATGTGTAGAAGAAAGAGTATATTGATAAAGATATTTTTTTTCCAAAATCAAAAGAGCGATTGGGTTGAGAAAATAAAGGATTTCGAACTCTATTGTTATTCTAGAATGAACATAAAACAATTAGATCGAAAAAAACGAGGAGAGAGAGTCCGTTGATGAGTTTTACTTGTTTTCGAGGTATCTATTCGTTTTTCACTTTTTTACTATAATAGAATACCCTGTTTTGACTGGATCGCACTATGTATCATTTGAGAACCCAATAAATCCCCTATCCCTGTCTCAAATTGAATTTTCAAAAATGGAGGAATTTCAAGTATATTTAGAACTAAATAGGTTTCAGCAATATGACCTCCTATACCCACTTATCTTTCGGGAATATATTTATGCACTTGCTTATGATCATGGTTTAAATAGTTCCATTTTGATGGAAAATATAGGTTCTGACAAAAAATCTAGTTTACTAATTGTAAAACGTTTAATTACTCGAATGTCTCAACATAATCATTTGATTATTTCTGCTAATGATTCGAACAAAAATAAATTTTGTGGGTACAACAAGAATTTATATTCTCAAATAATATCCGAGGGGTTTGCCGTCATTCTGGAAATTCCATTTTCCCTACGATTAATCTCTTTCTTAGAGGAGGCAAAAATCGTAAAATCTTATAATTTACAATCAATTCATTCAATATTTCCTTTTTTTGAGGATCAATTTCCATATTTAAATTATGTGTCAGATATACGAATACCTTACCCTATCCATCTGGAAATTTTGGTTCAAACCCTTCGTTACTGGGTGAAAGATGCCTCTTCTTTTCATTTCTTAAAGCTCTTTCTTCACGAGTATTGTAATTGGAACATTCTTATTACTTCAAAAAAATCGATTTCTACTTTTTCAAACAGGAATCCAAGATTCTTCTTGTTTCTATATAATTTTTATCTATGTGAATACGAATCTATCTTCCTTTTTCTCCGTAACAAATCTTCTCATTTACAATTAACATCTTCGGTAGTCCTTTTTGAGCGAATCTATTTCTATGGAAAAATGGAATATCTTGTAAAAGTCTTTCCTAAGGATTTTCTGTCTACCTTATGGTTTTTCAAGGACCCTTTCATTCATTATGCTCGATATAAAGGAGAATCCATTCTGGCTTCAAAGAATACCCCTCTTGTGATGAATAAATGGAAATACTATCTTATCAATTTATGGCAATGTCATTTTTATGTTTGGTCTCAACCAGGACGGATCCATATAAACCAATTATCCGAGCATTCATTCTACTTTTTGGGTTATTTTTCCAGTGTACGGCGAAATCCTTCAGTGGTACGGAGTCAAATGCTGGAAAATTCATTTCTAATAGAAAATGTTATGAAAAAGCTTGATACAAAAGTTCCAATTATTCCTATAATTAGATCATTGGCTAAAGCGAAATTTTGTACCATATTAGGGCATCCCATT